TCATTCATAAAAATGAATATTTCTATGAGATTCCAGGTATTCTATAGTTCCTTCCGCGCCAATTTCCAATTCTTGGTCATTGAGATTCATGAGAGATTGGGATTAATATTTAGGGATAGATATTACCTCTCTTTTTCTCCTCTTTCAAATAAATTGAAATGATTGAAGTTTTTCTATTTGGAATCGTCTTAGGTCTAATTCCTATTACTTTGGCTGGATTATTCGTAACTGCATATTTACAATACAGACGCGGTGATCAGTTGGACCTTTGATTGAGTAACATCTTTTTTTTTTGATTGACCTCCTCCTTAATCTGCAGGGGGTCAAATTCAGGTTGCAGTTCAAGTTAGTGAAGTTGTTTTATTGTGATTCGACATTACAAGAACAGAATCACGCTCTGTAGGATTTGAACCTACGACATCGGGTTTTGGAGACCCACGTTCTACCGAACTGAACTAAGAGCGCTTTCTTATGACAGCAGATACGACTGTCAAGAAAAGGATTCTTTTTGTACCCCCAATACATTTTGCATGCATTGCATATAGTATCATAAAATAAAAGATTATGTCCAATTTTCATCGATCTCAATTGACCCCTCGTTACTGGCCATAGGAAAAATAATAGGTAGGGATGACAGGATTTGAACCCGTGACATTTTGTACCCAAAACAAACGCGCTACCAAGCTGCGCTACATCCCTTTTAATTGTTGTACAGTGTCATTGTAGAGAATCCCTGTCTTGTTTTCCACATCGTTATTTCCTCTATCTATATACAATTTCTCTTGCCATTTCTTCTTTTTGGTCTCATATCTCATATAATAAAAGAATTATATACATATGAAACCTAACGTATAAAAGAATTAATATTTATCGGTAATGCTCAGGAAGAGGGGGTCATCTTTTTCTGTTTTAGGTACAAGTGGATCTCATCTACCGGATCATTGTACATATCCATTTTAGTTCGAGATTCCGCGTACAAATACAAGTGATCTTTAACTACATATGCATCTGATCATATATGTATTCCAATAAAGAAGGAGGATTTTCAATGCGAGATATAAAAACATATCTCTCCGTGGCACCTGTGCTAACTACTCTATGGTTTGGGTCTTTAGCAGGTCTATTGATAGAGATCAATCGTTTATTCCCAGATGCGTTGGTATTCCCCTTTTTTTCATTCTAGTTATTGATATGGGAATGGATGAATGAAGAAGATTAGAGATACAATAAATTCTCTGTGACCAACCCCCCCCCTTTTTTTTTCAGTTCTTTAGGATAGGAAGGAAAGAGAAAGAATAAAAGTGGATTGAACCTCAGTCAAACTCGGGTTCAGGATAGAATTAATAGAGGTAGAACAGAAATAGAAATGGGGCTCTAGGGCAGGCTGTTCGAGATCATATAAGATAGTAAATGAAATGCTGGGATTAGGAATAATGAATAGTTAGAAATAATTGTATTACTTATGATTTTATTACTTTATTGATTGCATGATTGCAACGAAATCTTTCATAATTGTATTTCGAGTTAGCAACCTATTTTCTATTTATTTTTCGTTCCTTTCTTCTTCTTCGGTTCGGATCGAAAATAGAAGAATTGAGTGAATCCAAAGGAGGTTCATGGCCAAGGGTAAAGATGTCAGAGGAATAGTTATTTTGCAATGTACCAGTTGTGTCCGAAATGATTTTAATAAAGAATCGCGAGGCACTTCCAGATATATTACTCAAAAGAATCGACACAATACACCTAGTCGATTGGAATTGAGAAAATTCTGTCCTTATTGTTACAAGCATACGATTCATGGGGAGATAAAGAAATAGATCGAACGGAACACGTGTACCATCCTTCCAAGGAACAGGAAGAAATTATATATATATAAACAAATCAAGTCCTATTTCGGTCGGATCCGAAATGAATGAAGAAATGGGATTTTAGAGATAAGGAATAAACCATGGATAAATCCAAGCGACTCTTTCGTAAATCCAAGCGATCTTTTCGTAGGCGTTTGCCCCCAATTGGATCGGGGGATCGAATTGATTATAGAAACATGAGTTTAATTAGTCAATTTATTAGTGAACAGGGAAAAATATTATCTAGACGAGTGAATAGATTGACCTTGAAACAACAACGATTAATTACTATTGCTATAAAACAAGCTCGTATTTTATCTTCGTTACCTTTTCTTAATAATGAGAAACAATTTGAGAAAACCGAGTCGATCCCTAGAACTACTGGTCCTAGAACCAGAAATAAATAGGCCTACTCCTCAATTGAATCAAAACAACTCTAATTGGAATTAAAAATCAGATTGATTGATCTTTTGTTCGAAAAAGCCGAGAGATTTTATTGTTGCGTCGTAATAGAATAAAAAAAGAATGGGAGAAGAAGAAATCTGTTTTTTTTTTTGAAACGTGTTCGTTCATTCCTACTACTTATCTTATCATATTAATTTCTACTCTACCTTCCCGGAGGTCATTCTCCGGGGAACTCCGTTTAAATCATTCCGGTGAATTCCTTCCAATCTCCTTATTTGATGATCTCATTGGAAATCATGTAAAGACAATTCCTATTTGATATAGCTATTTGTGCAGGTATTTTGCGATTAAGAAGCAACTGCCTCTTGTACAGATCATGTATTAATCGACTATAACTATAGGATACCCTATTCTCACGAGTTACTGCATTTATCCGAGTGATCCACAAACGACGAAAATCTCTCTTTCGCCTGCCTCTATCCCGATGAGAGGACACCAAAGCTCTCATTTTCTGTTGAGTAGTAGTTCGAGTAAGTCTTGAATGGGCCCCTCGAAAGGTTGATGCAAATAAACGAATTTTTGTTCGGCGTCTCCGAGCTATATATCCTCGTCTAACTCTGGTCATTGAATCAAATTAAACTTTGATGAATAACTAATCGATTTCTTTTCTTTCAGTCATTCTTTTCCCCTCTCCTGGTTTATTAATAACAAAACGGATTCTTCCGATGTATAAAATAAAAATTCCAATGGCTTTTGCTACTATGACCTTCCCAACCACGATTTTTATTTCTTCCAGGCATTTATTTCACCTCAAAATAAGAAATTTTACCGATATTTGGTATAAAATAGGTATAAAATAAATAGGTAGTAAATGTAAATGGATAAATAAATAAATAGTGGCTTCCATCGTTTCTATGGTTACTTCTTAAACGGTGAGGCCCTCTCTATACACCGGAGCCCCTTCCCTCATTTAATCAATGTTATTGGTAACTTGTACAGTTCACACTCTTTGGCTCTACCCATGAATTGTCCAGTAATAGGTCTTTTCACAATGAGATCTATTCATACAGTGACGGCATTTAAGTATGAAGGTTGGCTAGGTAGCTGACCCTGTTAGTCCGTTCTTGCAAGAGTAGGAGCATAATCTTTCTGCTTCTTAAATACCATTTCCCCCGCTTAATGGATAACCATTTGCTACCAATGGAGAATTGCTTTTCATCTCAAATCGAGGTGATTGGATTTGCACCAATGGAAACCATAAATTCCATACACAATAGAGGTATATGATAGATCTTTATTTTTAGATAGTGAATGGAGTTCTTCCATTCTATCCCATTCATTGGTACTGGTCATTGAGACTGGAAAAATCGTCTCATTTGTTCTAGCTCATGATCTGAACGAGTCGCACATACACCCTAGTACATGTTCCTCGACGCTGAGGACATCCTCGAAGAGCTGGGGATTTCGTGACATTTCTGATTGGCTGTCTTGTGTTTCTAATAAGTTGTTTAATGGTTGGCATGCTGAATCGTATACAGAATGGGCTGGTTTAGATCGATCCTAACCGGATGATTATGAATTACTTCCATTTACTATTTTATTTTACCCGGGTAAGAAGATAAAAGATCAAATCACGGTTCATTCGAATTATGATTCGAAATGGAATCACGGATTTATGCGAAATCCCCGGTATTTTCGACCGCTACAAGATCAACAATGCCATGAGCTTGGGCTTCTGCTGCTGACATAAAAACATCTCTTTCCATGTCTTCGGATACAACCCATAAAGGATTGCCCGTTCTTTGTACATAAACCCTTGTGAGGATTTCGCGGAGTTTCAGTAGTTCTTCCGCTTCCAGGATAAATTCTCCTGTGGGTGCCTCATAAAAAGAACTAGCAGGTTGGTGGATCATAACCCTGATGATATAACATAATAAACGATTCCTATATCTCGCATGATCGGGCGAAAGGAAGGGATAAAGGATAACAAACAAGAAAAAAAAGATAGAATTGAACAACCGTACAGGCATCTTTTGTGCATTGCATACGGCTCTGCAATGGAATTTCTTTTTCCCTTCCATCAAAGAAAGAGACAAATAGAATCCATCAGACCCAGATCGTTGAATGATCCATTTACCATCCTTCCTTTCGTAGGAGTCAAAAAATACTATGATGGTTCCGTTGCTTTCTATATTTATCTCGTCTGAGATTCAGCAATCCCAAAGTTTCTTTTTGATCCGATCAAATAAGGAAAAAAGAATCTTTTTTTTTTTTTTCATACTCTTTCATAACATAAATATCGGAAAGAGACTTCTGGTGTGGAAGCAAAAAGGTTTGTGACGCTGAAATGGAACCCCGATACATAAGATCAAATCGGAAATAACCTTTGTTTCATACTACTATCTCGATACATAATCTCATGTTATGAAAAAACGAGAATGGTTTGCTCATATCGAACTCGAAATGCCATGCTATTATTACTTATTATTTATATTCCATATGGCGAAGGCATAGTCTTCTTTTTCTCTCAAATAAAAAACTCATTGGCGCCAAGCGTGAGGGAATGCTAGACGTTTGGTAATTTCTCCTCCGACCAGGATGAAAGATCCCATTGAAGCGGCTAATCCCATGCATATTGTATGCACATCTGGTGGCACAAATTGCATAGTATCATAAATAGATATTCCTGGTATTACCCATCCGCCGGGAGAGTTTATAAACAAATAAAGATCCCTGGTATCATCCTCTATGCTGAGATATACCATGAGACCAACAAGTTGATTCGAGATCTCGCTATCAACCTCTTGGCCTAAAAAAAGTAATCTTTCTCGATAAAGTCGGTTGATTAGGACAAAATTGTATCCTTTAGGAACCGTACACGCACCTTTGGATGCATACGGTTCAAAAAATAAAAATTGCGAAACAAAAAAAGAATCAATGTGTCGATTCCAGCCCTTTTCTCTTTTCGTAGCAGGGTTTTTCCTAACGAAGGGGCTTTTTCTTCCATTTTTCAAGAAACATGAGTTTTGACTTGACTTGCTTCCCTAGAATTCACTGAACTTATCGAACTAACCTCTCATTGATGTATTGTTTCATCGAGATCCAAATCACGATGTAATTTTCTTGTTCCTGAATGGGCCTCTTCAATTCTTTTAGGTTTATGCTCTACTCCGGGTAAAGATCTGCCCGAATTCTATTTGCACATATAGGACAAATAATCTCAGTACCACTTCTTTTTGCTACGACTTCTTTTTTTTTTTTCAATTCGTTTCATGTCTTCCGCCCAATATATGATGTATTCATCATATTACTCCATTGATTGGCAGTATGAGATCACTCATATGGTAGAAAGGAATCATTTATGATACGAGTGGTAATCATACATAGATTACCAATTTGGTATTTTCTGAACGGAGCCTGTATACTTCATTTTATTGGTCCAAGCCAACCATAAATTCTTCTAATTGATAATATGGATCCCCCAATAAATTGATCTAATTGCACTTCACGCTCCGAATTATTGATGGTTCAATCAATCTTTCTTGGGCGAAAGAGAGGATATCTCCATCGGGGGAGAGAACGGGGAAATCCCATATGACCCAATATGTCTGACAAGTCGCACTATACGTCAACCCAAACTGCATCTTCCTCTCCAGGACTCCGAAAAGGTACTTTTGGAACACCAATGGGCATTAAATTAAAGAAAAAGAGGTTAAGTACTATACTTCACTTTGATGTGGAAACGTAACAACGGGTTTATTGTCTTCATAATATTGCCGTTTATCGTATTTTATCAATAGATTCGAAGGTTCATGGAGGAAGACAGAATGAATAAAGAAAAATTCTTACGAATGGATCGTTTGAATGATGAACAAGTATCTATGCATTCGCTCACAAAAAATGGGACCAGCCCCCATTGCGTATTGGTACTTATTGGGTATAGAATAGATCTGCTTCTCTTTGTTCCTACGAACAGAATTGTTCAATTATTACCAACGGAACGGAATAAATATTAACCCTTGCTTCGGGATAATCCACTGAAAAGGTGAGGTCCATAGCATAGTCTTTTCCAATGCGATAAAGTTACATAGTGTCTATTTTTTCTTTGATAAAGGGGTATTTCCATGGGTTTACCTTGGTATCGTGTTCATACCGTCGTATTGAATGATCCCGGTCGGTTGCTTTCTGTCCATATAATGCATACAGCTCTAGTTTCTGGTTGGGCCGGTTCGATGGCTTTATACGAATTAGCAGTTTTTGATCCCTCTGACCCCGTTCTTGATCCAATGTGGAGACAAGGTATGTTCGTTATCCCTTTCATGACTCGTTTAGGAATAAACAATTCATGGGGTGGTTGGAGTATCACAGGAGGAACTATAACGAATCCGGGTATTTGGAGTTACGAAGGTGTGGCCGGGGCACATATTGTGTTTTCTGGCTTGTGCTTCTTAGCAGCTATCTGGCATTGGGTGTATTGGGACCTAGAAATATTCTGTGATGAACGTACGGGAAAACCCTCTTTGGATTTGCCCAAGATCTTTGGAATTCATTTATTTCTCTCAGGGGTGGCTTGCTTTGGGTTTGGCGCATTTCATGTAACAGGCTTGTATGGTCCTGGAATATGGGTGTCCGATCCTTATGGCCTAACCGGAAAAGTACAATCTGTAAATCCAGCGTGGGGCGCGGAAGGTTTTGATCCTTTTGTTCCGGGAGGAATAGCCTCTCATCATATTGCAGCGGGGACATTGGGCATATTAGCGGGTCTATTCCATCTTAGTGTCCGCCCGCCCCAACGTCTATACAAAGGATTACGTATGGGCAATATTGAAACGGTCCTTTCCAGTAGTATCGCTGCTGTCTTTTTTGCAGCTTTCGTTGTTGCTGGAACTATGTGGTATGGTTCAGCAACTACCCCGATCGAATTATTTGGTCCCACTCGTTATCAGTGGGATCAGGGATACTTCCAGCAAGAAATATATCGAAGGGTTGGTGCCGGGCTAGCCGAAAATCTGAGTTTGTCGGAAGCTTGGTCTAAAATTCCCGAAAAATTAGCTTTTTATGATTACATCGGTAATAATCCGGCGAAAGGGGGATTATTCAGAGCAGGCTCAATGGATAACGGGGATGGAATAGCTGTTGGATGGTTAGGACACCCCATCTTTAGAGATAAAGAAGGGCATGAGCTTTTTGTACGTCGTATGCCTACTTTTTTTGAAACATTTCCAGTAGTTTTGGTAGACGGAGACGGAATTGTGAGAGCCGATGTTCCTTTTAGAAGGGCAGAATCAAAGTATAGTGTCGAACAGGTAGGTGTAACTGTTGAGTTCTATGGTGGCGAACTCAATGGAGTCAGTTATAGTGATCCCGCTACTGTGAAAAAATATGCTAGACGTGCCCAATTGGGTGAAATTTTTGAATTAGATCGTGCTACTTTGAAATCCGATGGTGTTTTTCGTAGCAGTCCAAGAGGTTGGTTCACTTTTGGACATGCTACGTTTGCTTTGCTCTTCTTTTTCGGACACATTTGGCATGGCGCTAGAACCTTGTTCAGAGATGTTTTTGCTGGTATTGACCCAGATTTGGATGCTCAAGTGGAATTTGGGGCATTCCAAAAACTTGGAGATCCAACTACAAAGAGACAAGTAGTCTGATACAACATTGCTCTGGTATCTTTCGCCTCTATTTGATTTTTTTTTTTGATTTGACATAAGGGATTGGAGAAATCTTGATTTTTATCATCGCCTTTTCTTTGACTCTTGCCCTTTCTTTATCTGGGAAATGATCCCAAATGAATAGGTGTGGAAGCTATAATTGTAAACCACGATCGAATCTATGGAAGCATTGGTTTATACATTCCTGTTAGTCTCGACTTTAGGGATCATTTTTTTCGCTATCTTTTTTCGAGAACCGCCTAAGGTTCCGACTAAAAAGATGAAATGATTTTTCATTATCTCAATTGAAGTAATGAGCCCCCCAATATGGGAGGTTCATTATTTCAACTAGTCCCCGTGTTCCTCGAATGGATCTCTTAGTTGTTGAGAGGGTTGCCCAAAAGCGGTATATAAGGCGTACCCAGTAAAGCTTACAAGTGAACCAGATATGGAGATGGCGACTAGGGTTGCTGTTTCCATTATTAGATAATTTCAAGACCACGATCGATCTACGCTACGATAAGATCGTTTATTTACAACGAAATAGTATACAAAGTCAACAGATCTCAACCAATGCAATAGGATTTATGGCTACACAAACCGTTGAGGGTAGTTCTAGATCTGGGCCAAGACGAACTATTACAGGGGATTTATTGAAACCATTGAATTCGGAATATGGTAAAGTGGCTCCTGGATGGGGAACTACCCCCTTCATGGGTGTCGCAATGGCTCTATTTGCGATATTCCTATCTATTATTTTGGAGATTTATAATTCTTCCGTTTTACTGGATGGAATTTCAATGAGTTAGGTCCCATAAGAACCATGAAGTCCTAGCTTTTCAATCCAAAATGAATCACTTAGGACTCGGATTTCTAGGCCATTCTGGTAGTTCGACCGTGGAATTCCGTTGTTTCGGTATTTCCGGAATATGAGTGTGTGACTTGTTATAATTGATCCTATTGATAGTACAGAGAATAGGTCTGTCATCTCGATAGAGATGGTTCTACCTCGTCGGATATTCATTCTAGTATCCGGAGCACGGAATATATGGAATAGATCAAGAAATATTTGAACTATGATTCATACCTACTATTCAGACCTCGCAACCGGACTCCAACAAATTTTCAAACAACGAGTCATAAATCGAACGATTTTTCTTCCTTCAGAATTATGCTTATTTTGACCGAAGGACCAATGTTTCTATGGATTTTTAGTGATTCCATCCATTCATTGAATAAGTGATGATCAAATGGTTCTTACTCAGAGAACCTTTGGGCTTAGCTTGGGCGCTTTATTGAATCATCGTGGTTCTAGTATGAATCTGAGGTTTCAATCGATTCATAGGGTCTCCACAAGAGAATTCCTATCAATAGTAAACAAAACATATAGTAAATCCGTATTACGCACAAACAAAAACAACAAATCCAAAATAAAATAAATAGGGGAAGAGAAGATTCAAGAGGCCTATAACGATCAACATAAAGACGAATGAGCCAACTTGATATTTTGGCATTATCATCACAAAGAAGAGATTCCGGATTTTGGTTCCTTCGCTTCGTATCTTCAGGGACGATTGAATCAAGTGGCTAAGAAGTTTCAAACTTTCTATTCCATATCCGTTGCAACCACTATTTGGGTGTTTTTGCTTGAGCCGTACGAGATGAAATTCTCATATACGGTTCTCAGAGGGGGAGTCTCTTTGGTTTACCTATCTCAATAAAGTATATGATTGGTTCGAGGAGCGTCTCGAGATTCAGGCGATTGCAGATGATATAACTAGTAAATATGTTCCTCCTCATGTCAACATATTTTATTGTCTAGGAGGGATCACACTTACTTGTTTTTTAGTACAAGTAGCTACCGGTTTTGCTATGACTTTTTACTATCGTCCGACCGTTACAGAGGCTTTTGCCTCTGTTCAATACATAATGACTGAAGCCAACTTTGGTTGGTTAATCCGATCAGTTCATCGATGGTCAGCAAGTATGATGGTGCTAATGATGATCCTACACGTATTTCGTGTGTATCTCACAGGTGGATTTAAAAAACCTCGCGAATTGACTTGGGTTACAGGCGTGATTTTGGCTGTATTGACT